TTCTTTGCTCAATGGGAAAATGGATCAAGTTATAGAATATAGAACCTATACTTGAAAAAAAAAAAAAAGAGAATCTCAAATGAACAAATTCAAACTTGAAAGGGTTCTTTCTAATTTTCGGGGAATGAAGGACAAAAACAAATCGATCAATAGGGATCTCTTATTCCTCTTAGAATATCGTGATTTGATCTGCATATTTCTGGTAGAAAGAACAATCTTCGTTACCAATCCTTTGATCATAAAGAAAAATGGAAAGTGTTCGATTAGAACATGAAAACGTGACTGAATTCGTTCTAGTTACTCCTTGGGACATAATAAAGGAAGAGAATATGAAGATTCTCGGATAACGAAAAGAATCCAATTTCTTCTACTTCAAATTTCTCCTACTTCAAAAGAATTGAACGAGAAGCCGTATGAGGTGAAAATCTCATGTACGGTTTTGTAGAGTGACGGTAAAGGTAACTTATCTGTCAACTTTTCCACTACCACCCCCAAAAAACCGAACTCTGCCTTACGCAAAGTTGCCAGAGTACGATTAACCTCTGGATTTGAAATCACTGCTTATATACCTGGTATTGGCCATAATTTACAAGAACATTCTGTAGTATTAGTAAGAGGGGGAAGGGTGAAAGATTTACCCGGTGTGAGATATCACATTGTTCGAGGAACCCTAGATGCTGTCGGAGTAAAAGATCGTCAACAAGGGCGTTCTAGTGCGTTGTATATTCTTATCTAAGACTTGTATCATTTTATGATGATGCCATGTTAATTGCTAGAAACATGTGAAGTATATGGCTAACCTAATAACGAAAGTTTTGTAAGGGGACTGGAGCAGGCTACCATAGGACAAAAGATCTTATTTCTAAAGAGATTTGGAACTATTATACGTCTAAGGTTCAATATTGAAATCATTTCATAAGTTTTCCCCGACTTGTCAACAAGCAATTCAAAATACCTCGACTTTTTTAGAACAGGTTCGAGTCAAATAGCAATGATTTGAAACACTTTTTTTTTTACACTCTTTTGGGAACCTAAGGACTTGATCGTACAGATATGTAAAATACGAGATTTCCAATCATAGCAAGAAAAAGGAAGGAAACGGATACTCAATTTAAAGTGAGTAAACAGAATTATATACATAAAGAATAGATCTCATATCTACCTATATAATCATGTGGAAAGCCGTATTCGATGAAAGTCGTATGTACGGTTTGGGGGGAGATCTTTCATACCTTTAGAGATCCACCCTACAATACGGAGTCAAAAAGCCGAAATAAGTGATTCATTTTTAGCCTTTATGAAATGGATTATTGAACCCTTTTCACACTCATGTCACGTCGAAGTACTGCAGAAAAAGAAACTGCAAAATCCGATCCAATTTATCGGAATCGATTAGTTAACATGTTGGTTAACCGTATTCTTAGACATGGAAAAAAATCATTGGCTTATCGAATTCTTTATCGAGCCATGAAAAATATTCAACAAAAGACAGAAAAAAATCCACTATCTGTTTTACGCCAAGCGATACGGGGAGTAACTCCCAATGTAACAGTAAAAGCAAGACGTGTAGGTGGATCGACTTATCAAGTTCCCGTTGAAATCAGATCTACACAAGGAAAAGCACTTGCCATTCGTTGGTTATTAGGGGCATCTCGAAAACGTCCGCCGGGTCGAAATATGGCTTTCAAATTGAGTTACGAATTAATGGATGCCGCCAGAGGGAATGGCAATGCTATACGCAAGAAGGAAGAGACTCATAGAATGGCAGAGGCCAATAGAGCTTTTGCACATTTCCGTTAATCTATGAACAGGATCGAGATCTATCTATATGGATAGATCTATCTGATCTATACAGATAGATCGATTCGAAAGAGAAATATTTCTTCGAAATTGATCAATATGTCTATCGGAACGAACGAAAGATAAAAGAAAACAAGGATGAAACATAAATCCTAGATCAACCAAGCCCTCTCGGGGGGGGGGCTTGCTTAATAAAGAATAAGATTCTGAGATAAGATTTGATCCTATTCATGAGGATTATGCAAATCTCCTATTCCAAGAATAGAAAGTTGAAAAAGATTGAGACTTTTTCGGAGATTGAATGAAGTTACTAATTCATGATCTGGCATGTACAAAATGAAAACTTCATTTTCAATTATACCCTGAGATCATTTTTATGAAAGAGTTTCATTTGCTTCTCTTCCATGGAGGTTCTATTTTCCCAGAATGTATCCTAATTCTCGGCCTAATTCTTCTTCTGATGATCGATCTAACCTCTGATCAAAAAGATACACCTTGGTTCTATTTCATCTCTTTAACAAGTTTAGTAATGAGCATAACGGTCTTATTATTTCGATGGAGAGAAGAACCTATGATTAGCTTTTTGGGTAATTTCCAAACGAGCAATTTCAGCAAAATCTTTCGATTTCTCATTTTACTATGTTCAACTCTATGTATTCCTCTATCCGTGGAGTACATCAAATGTACAGAAATGGCTATAACAGAGTTCCTGTTATTCCTATTAACAGCTGCTCTAGGGGGAATGGTTTTATGTGGTGCTAATGATTTAGTCACTATCTTCGTAGCTCTGGAATGTTTCAGTTTATGTTCTTATCTATTATCTGGATATACCAAGAGAGATGTACGGTCTAATGAGGCTACTATGAAATATTTACTTATGGGTGGGGCAAGCTCTTCTATTCTGGTTTATGGTTTTTCTTGGCTATACGGTCTATCCGGGGGAGAGATTGAGCTTCAAGAAGTAGTAAATGGTCTCATAAATACACAAATGTATAACTCCCCAGGAATTTTGATTGCGCTCATATCCATAGCTGTAGGAATTGGATTCAAGCTTTCTCTAGTCCCTTTTCATCAATGGACCCCTGACGTATATGAAGGAGTGCGATTCGTTCGACGAATTATTACCCCTATAATAAGCGGATATATATCTTTTTTAGAGATGTTTAGATCTATAAAAACTCTATGGACATGCGGAAGAGAAAAAGACTGTTATCCCCACTCGGGCTAAGGCATAACTTTTACCAAAAGTTATTCGCGAGATTTTTGTTGAAATAACAATTAAGGTAAAGCAAGGTCAAAAATAACTAATATCTTTGAATAAACAGAGATATTTTGCAAGTCAGTTATTACGGGTAGTTCTTACAAAGGATCAGACCAATGACGTATACAATACTTTCATTCTCGATGTAAATGCTACATAGTCAGTTTTCATCCTTCAAGGACTACGAGTGTAATAGAAGCATCCGTCGACAAAAAGATCACCCTAAGATGATTATCTCATGGCTATTGAGAACGAATAAAATCAGATGGTTCTATTTCTCAATCTTTTTGACTTGTTCTTGCGGAACCGAAGTCAAAAAGATCGAGAAAGTCAGTGATTCACTATGGGAACCGCTGATGGAGGATTCCTCGGGAAGTTAAGGATTAGTAATCCTTTTCTATAAATTGAATCGATTCGGTCTTATACATACGCGAGGAAGGTAATGAAAAAGGAATAAGATGATTATGTCCTTCTTTTTTTATCACTTAGGAGCCGTGCGAGATGAAAGTCTCATGCACGGTTTTGAATGAGAGAAAGGAGTGAGGGATCCTCTTTTCGACTCTAACTCTCCCACTCCAGTCGTTGCTTTTCTTTCTGTTACTTCGAAAGTAGCTGCTTCAGCTTTAGCCACTCGAATTTTCGATCTTATTTTCTACTTTTCATCGAACGAATGGCATCTTCTTTTGGAAATATTAGCTATTCTTAGCATGATATTAGGCAATTTAATTGCTATTACCCAAACGAGCATGAAACGTATGCTTGCATATTCGTCCATGGGTCAAATTGGATATATCATTATTGGAATAATTGCTGGAGACTCAAAGAATGGATATGCAAGCATGATAACTTATATGCTGTTCTATATTTTCATGAATTTAGGAACTTTTGCTTGCATTGTATTATTTGGTCTACGCACAGGAACTGATAACATTCGAGATTATGCAGGATTATATACGAAAGATCCTTTTTCGGCTTTCTCTTTAGCTTTATGTTTACTATCCTTAGGAGGTATTCCTCCATTAGCAGGTTTTTTTGGAAAACTTTATCTATTCTGGTGCGGGTGGCAGGCAGGCTCATATTTATTGGTTTCGATAGGACCCCTTATGAGCGTTATTTCTATATACTATTATCTAAAAATAATCAAGTTATTAATGACTGAGCGAAACAAAGAAATAACTCCTCACGTGCAAAATTATAGAAGATCTCCATCTTCTTTCATATCAAAAAATTCTATCGAATTGAGTATGATTGTATGTGTAATAGCATCTACTACACTGGGAATAGTAATGAACCCAATTATTGCAATTGCTCAGGATACCTTATTTTAAGGTCTATTTATTCGTTCAATCCGGAAGAATTAGTCGATTTGTCCCGCCCAAAATGGGAATAGGCCGAGATTCTGAGATGAACTTCTAATTATGAGATCAACTTGATCATCGAATTAGAAGTTCATTCTAGACTAGAATAGGGTTATTAATAGGGCTATATACATTTTCATTATGGGAAAAGGTCATTCGAACGTATGTAGATAGATATCTACGTCGTTCCATTCTATTTAGGAATCGATATATGCGCACATATGATCGAACCTGCTTTTGACATATCATTATTTGGGTACCATGTTCGCTTCTCTAGGCTTCTATTGAATCGAAAAAGAAAAGATGTTCGATCGTGCATATTTTTGATGTATATGAAATATCCTCCGGATAATGAAAATCGAAAGAAGTTGGTGATATATTAGGCTTGGACCTATATAACCGATCGATATAAATACCCCAATACTCTATCTTTGTCATAGATTCTACATTCCATCTATAATGATAGATGATCGTAATATAGATATCATACTCATGGAATATGATTCACTTTCGGGATGCCTTGATGGTGGAATGGTAGACACGCGAGACTCAAAATCTCGTGCTAAAGAGCGTGGAGGTTCGAGTCCTCTTCAAGGCATAATATTGAGAATGCTTATTGAATGAGCAATTCAATAACAAATATCGGATCTAATTGATTATCTCAATGTACCGAGATCGATTTATTCGATATCTGTTGATACGAAGTATTCCGACGATTCCCTATATACGATATGAGTTAAAGCTGTTGGAATAGGTTCGACAGTGGATCACAAGATCTTGGCGATCTTCTCTATCTAATGAATGGAGAAGTCCATTTCAAAATGGTCCGCCCTGCACCCATCCCCCGAGTAGATACCTCAACAGGAATCACACAAATGCAGGTAGATCAATAGAAACTTCTGGGAAAATGCCCCCCCCCCGTGACCCAACAGATGGAGTACATTCCACAAAGGAACATATGGGAGAAATTGAATGAAAAAATGAAAAAGACCAAATCTCAGGCGGAATGTTTCTATTTATTTTTATGTCCATTAAAGAATGCATGAAGCTTGTTTCTTACTAATTATGAGGTATACGCAATTAAGGACATAGATTGAGGAGAATCTATATACCCCTCTTAAAGTTTTGCAAGATCCGGGAGTTGCGATCGAACTTAAACGACTATACCAATGTTGAATCCTGTGACTCTATAGGCAAATAAGGGATCCTTTCTTCCGAATGGGAAGTGTAAGAAAAAAAAAGAGTACCAGAACCAAAATCGAAGAAATAAGGGGTAAGCATAGTAGAGAATACCTCATTAAGTTCAATCAAATTGACTTGGCTCATATTCCTTGCTATGCTCACTCTTACACGGTCGAGATCTCGGAATAAGGAATCTATCTTCAAATTCAAGATCTATCAACTCTTTGTTCTTCTTTTTTCTTCTTCTAACATACTTTCCATTCTTGGACAAGACCGAGAAAGGATTCATTTTCGAATAGGATCTGAAATCGAAGCAGATGTAGAACTTCTCATTTGTTTCCACGACCCTACTACCCGGTCAATTTCGTTCTACTTCATTTCATTGCCCTTTCATCGATGATGACAGATTTTTCCGGCTAAAATAGATATGTGAAATCTATCTTTTGTTGTATGAATTAAGTGTTCAATTTCCTTCGGAAAAAGCCATCTATTTTTCAACAATGTCCTTGTCATTTGATTCAATAACATTCTGTTAGATAGGAACAGATTTGATAAATATTTATAACTCTCGGATAGAGTATTATAAAGAAAAGATTCATTCGATAATGAACTATTGGTTTCAAGCCATCTTTGGCGATGAATTAACAATTCGAAGCGATCAACCTTTTCTTGCGGATTTTCAATCAACCAACGTTGATATAGAAATGTAGGAGTATATGGCTGTATACGTTTCAATCGGATACCAATTGCTTGAATGCGTTTGAAAGCCTCAATATGTTCCTTTTCTGCAAGAGGCAATTGTTTCCACGAATTTATGACCGAATTGGTCATGAATTTTGAATTATATCTATGAAAAGCACCTTGGATACTTTTTTTAGGGAAGAGATGTTTTTCTTGTCTTCTTATTGAACCGTAAGTAATATAAAGCCTTCTCAGCATTTCTTCATTTGCAAAAAATTCCCGACGTGAAAACACAAGGTGCTGATCTTGAAATAGAAAACCTGTGGGATCCCAAAGAAATCGTCTTCCTAGAAAGAACATTGGTTTATTAGAGGATTTAGATCGCATTTGATATTGTATAGAAAATTGAAATATTCCTATTTCAAACCGCTCTTGTAATGATATATCTTCCAATTGAGACTGTATATGTTGTAGATTCTTTTGTCTTGCGTTAGAATGATTTCTCTCATGAACATAAAACCCCTTTTTATGTGGTCCTTTTTGGAGAGACTCTAAATTCTCTCTAACCCTTTTACAGTAACTGGCCTGCTCCTCTTGAAACAATCCGAACTGATACGAAAATCCCAATTCATTGGGTCTTTTTGTACGATCAAATAGATTACTGCGAAGAAAACTAAGACGCCAGATCCTAGGAGCCCAAACTATGTTATTGACTAATTTTTCATCCATTTGTTTTGCGCCGGGAGTTTCTTGTTGAAACTTCAATTCATATTCTTTATATATAAACATTTTATTGACCATAGAATAAACCCCTTTTCGCATCACATTGAGATGATTTCTCGTTTTGGGCTGAGGAGCAAATGTGATTTGATTCTTATCAGGCTTACCCCGGCATATTCCTAACCATGGAAACTCCACCAGAAGACTTTCTAAAAGACCAGAAGCTAAATCGAAATCATGCTCAGCGAATCTATCGAGAGGAATCCAATTCTCTCTATTTTGTCCCGATATAAACCAGGAATCTCGAGCTGCTGATCCGGCCAAGCAACCCAAAATATGGGGGAGTATGGTCAATTCCTTCATAGTTGTTCCAGCAATAGAAGGTTCTAAATACCATTTGGACAAATAAGAAAACCTTTTCTTCCATAATTCATTATTAATAGATAGAGGATTCATAGAAGAATTCCTTCTAAGTGTATTTTGTATAACAGCTTTTCCCACCTTATAGGGAAGTATTTCGTAATTTTGACCGGATCCAACCTGATTATCTATAGATTGCAAACCCCAAGTTTGTCTATAAAGAGCTAATCTAATTGTATCAGTGCCTATAACTGATTTATTTTGGGTAATACTAATTGATAAGGCTTCATTGGCAAGTGCTGCTAGATCCCGTGCATTGGAACCTATGGTTCTAGATCCAAATTCCTTGGGACAAGACAACTCTTTTTCCGAGTCAAACCCTTTGCTGCGTAAAAGAATAGTAAATTCCTTTTGTCGTTGTGGGATAGGAAGCATTCGAACATTGATTGATCTGTCTAATCGATTTGGAGCTATTGGAGCTGGATCCACTTTTTTAGGAATATGAGTCGAAGCAATAACAAGAAGATTTCTAGTAGAATCTTTCTCATCATCTCTAGAGAGATGGTTCACTAATAAACCAAGGAAAAAGTGAGTTAAGTAATTGACATTCAGTTCATGAATGTTTGGAATCCATATTATGCAAGGGGACATTCTTTTTGCCAATTCGAAGGTGAGATTGAATTGGTGCATTTTTTGCACCACATTATTCATACTTCGTATATCGAGGAAATTAGAATATTCACCTTTGTCATACAGGAACTTGTTTAGGGATATTCTTACCAGAGGAACATAAGAGTCTGCTGCTAGACCCTTGACCAAATAGGATCGTCCGGTTTCCGCAGGACCTATCAGTAAAATCCCTTTGGAAAGGGATGATCCTAAGTGGAGTGAGAAAGGTTTTCCATGAAATGTGAGGTTCAAACCCCTAAAGATTTGTGAAGAGGTAATCTTCCGACAAAAAGCGAGGAAGACCCATCTTTCTGTTAAACGAGATTGATCGAACTCGTGATTCATTAGATCTTTCTGATAAGTGTCGGCTAAATAGATCAGGTAAATAAGTCCCGGCTGTTCAGTGATTTGATAATCAAATTCATTCTTGAAGAAATTATGACTGTGAGTCAAATTCGATCCAAATTGAGAGATGTTTTTTTCTGTTATTAGAAACTGAACTAGTAATTCTCTCTCTTTTCCAGAGATATCCATGCTGAAGCACGATCTGTTCAACTCTCTTCTTATAGGTGAATAAAACTTTCTATTCCTCATAGAATAGATCAATTCGTCCAGAAAATAGATGGATATGTCCCTTATATCCATAGAGAAAAGCAGACCAGGCAAAGGATGATCCATCAGTTTTTGCAACTCGATCGCGTATGACGGATCCATTAAATCTTTGATGCGTTCAAGGTGTATCTGTAACTCAATAAAGGCTGAGGAAACAACGAAAGAATATCGAAGAACGAAATATCCAAGGACGAAAAAAAGGATAAGGATCGAATATTCATACTCCCGAGCATTCAGCAATCTCAGATGTGCCCATATAGATAGAACCGATGACTCATTCTTTTGATTAATCATTTCCTTGAATGAACAAAGATTCCATAAAGAAAAAAACTTATCCAAGATATTGGTTCTCAGATTACATTGTAGAAGTGCCCATAATTGATGAGAAATTGCCCACGATAGATTCGATTTATGCATAATATCATGCAAAATAGATACAAGTTGATCACTGCTATTTAGCAATATCTCCGGAAAAGTCTCTAGAAGTAGATTCTCAAGATATTTCCACCATGCAGAAGTCAAGAGCCATGGCGTATATGCTCGGAACAAATCCCATTTTTTAAAAAGACTCTCTATTTGAGAGATCCTATGCATCTCTTGTTTCTTAGCACGTTCATTAAAACGCGGTGAACAAAATGGTAAGAGATTCCGTTCCTCTTTAGAGAAATTGAAAAGGGTGCTTCTTTTATCTATGGCTTTGTTCTCAATTCTGTTTTTTGAACCTTCTGTTGAACTAGATTTTACAAACCGATCTCGAATCCGATGAAGCATTTCCTGGTTCTTATCTTTTCTTTTTAGAAAGATTTCGGATAGTAAATCATCTCGATAAGATTGAGTTTGAATAAGACCCATGTTTGAACTGAAACCCCCCTTAAGGTACTGATCGAAGTTGTTTTCTTCTAAATCGGATCTATTTAAGAAGGGCTGACAAGAAGTTTTTTCGAAATTGGCTATTCGTTCTCTCGTTAAAGGCGTTGTAGAAATCTCTTCGATCGAGGAAATATCTATTTTATCATGAACAAATGGATTCAATCGAGTTAGTAAATCGAAAGATTTGTACAAGTCATAGATTGATACAAACGTTTGGTTACCGCTTTGTTGCAAATATTTAGGTAAGAATATGTTAGATACTTGTGACTTTATAAGTGAAATAGTATCTTTCTCCAAGTGAACAGGTCTTATTTCACTAATGGACAAAGAAAATAGATTGCTGTGGATGGGCGAAATATTGAATAATTGTCCATATGTAAGATTATGATTTTTTGTATGAATCCTTTCCATATAATAAGGTAATCTTTTCTTATAATTGAACCGAGGATGATGTGAATAATCGAAGAATTGTAGTGTATTTGCTTTGTAAAAAGAAGCTCTCGATGAGCTTTGATTAGATAGTTTTACGGGATTCAACCAGTTGTCTCGATCGTTGGATATCGTCGAAAAATCAGTGTTATCGAACAATTCCATGCAATTCTTTTCATTCTCGAATAAGTCAATAATAAATCGATTCACCGGCATCTCATGATAGAAAAATTGTGCTACTGTTCTTTCGTCGATCAAGAATTTCGATCTTTGTGAAAGATTATGGTTATCCAAAAGAAAGGGTTTGAATGTTTTTAAATGAACGATTCGAACACCAATTGATTTTAACAACTTATTGAAGAGTTGATCATTCATACCCTTTAACTTATCAATGAAAAACTCGGGAATGAAAATAGCCGAATGAGAAATGGATTTCTTAGAAAGAAAGATCTTCACAGTATTTTCAGCAATCAAAGAAAACTTAGAATAATCTTTTTTGTTGGGACTTCCAGACCAACCAATTGAATCTCTATTAGCACATGATTCAATCGGATCGAACACTATTTTCAAATCGTTTTGTTTAGAAACAAGATGTTTCGAACATCTCTTCAAGTATTCGGTCTGATTGGACCATTTGTACACATTCAAATTCCGATTGATACATTTATCAGTTCGAAGAATAGAATGATCAAACCATTCTTTTTGACCTTTTCTCCAATTTGATGGATGTCGGTTAATTGTATCTTTCGATACATTATTCAAATTTTCATTTTCTATCCAATTTGTTCGAATTTGATCCTTTAAATTGCGACTGGACCCGTTCATTGAATATAATTTGTTGAATGCATTTTTCAAATGCCCGTGAATCTTATATCGAATCAATTTGTACCAATTTGAAGTTTCAGTTCTGTAATTGTTAAGAGGGGTTCCTATTTCTGAACCCTTTTTGGAAGAGATTTGGATCAATTCTTTTTCGATTATTCGATCTAAATATTCATTCTCTTTATCAGTAATATTGAGTAGGATCAATAAAGATTGATTCTTCAATTTATTCTTGTGGTTGAAGATCTGATCCAAGAATCTATTCTTGTTCAGTTCATAGAATTGATTCACGTGATAATCAATATCAGGAGCAAGTGTATTATCATAAACCTGATTAGGCTTAGTTATTAATAGAGCGAATTGATCTGTTATTTTTAGAACTCTTTTTTTAAATCGTAAATTGTTGTGGAATATGTATTGTTCTTTGTTTTGATCACAGAATGAAGAAAATCGATTCCGAGACAAACTCCGGTTCATAAAGAGAATACAATTTAATTTGTTTATATCCCTCTGATTTTTTCTAATCATATTACATCCGGGATCTAATGAAATAGCACAATTTGAGGAAGGATTTTGAAAATATGTTCTTATCTTCCACGGATCAATTATCCCATTCTTTTCTGAGCCCCTGAAATATCTGAAAAAAACATCTTGTTGCCCTTTCAATAATTTGAAATTTTCAATAGGCTTCTTAGTAACACTAGAACCCATGCACGGTTCATCTATTGACAATATGTCAAAAAAATAAGAACGAATTGATTTTGTGAAATTCTCGATGAATCTTTTCCTTTCCTTTGGAAACAAATTCTCTGTTATAGACTTTTTATCTTCCGTAAATAGTTCTTTCGTCCAATAGATCGGAGAATCTTCTGAGAGACACTTTGAGGACAAATCTGATTTTATTTTTGTTCTTTCTATTCGAATAGAAGAAGAAGGATCCCAAAGAATTGATCTTTCTTTTAGTTGCTCGATCTCCGTTTTATTTATATATCCATTTGTGAAAATCCGTTCACAAAGATCTTTTTCAGGTTCCCAATACTCATTCTCAGTGAAATTGAGAGTCAAATCTATCTCCGAATCGATATCTTTCTCATCCCTCTCCGAATGAGTCTCCCAAGTTATCGGTCTTTGATTCTCTGAGATTATCTCATCCTTTTTGTTCATGTTCGTGCCATATTCTGAATTTTCACTAATGGGATCGAAATGATCGATGGATCGATTATAAGATCTTTTCAATTGGCTAGAATGATTGACTTTAATGAAAATAGATTCTGAGAAATTGTATAGAATATCCAACAATAAATTCTGTATCTTGCTAAAAAGCTGATCATTGTTCACATCATTCAACTGAATGAATTTCTCTTTTAAAATGTCCTTCGAAAGTTCCAATTTCTGCTGATCTTTCTCCCAACTAACAAAAGAATCTTTATAGAATTGCCAAAATTCAGCATAATTTTGGAAAGAGAGATACCCTTTCTCTTTCAAGAGAATGGAAGATTCTGCAATAATTTGATCAGATTCACCCCAACTATTCCAGATCTGAAACATATTCTTTTTCCACCAACGCGGTCCCCATTCTGATTTTTCTTGATAGGATAATCGAAGATGGGAGAAATGCTTAATATTATTCGATTCAACAATTGATTTCGATTTCTGCTGCTTGAATGGACCCTCCGCTTCGAATAGCATTTTTTCACAAAAAGCGGACATGAGATAACAGATTAGATTATTACCTAATATTTCGACTTGCTGCTTCGAGCTCAAGTCGATCGTGTCCTGCTTATTTCTCATAAAAACACGATCGAAATGATATTCCCAATCATAGTCTTTGCGGATCAGATCATCAATATAGAATTCAAAAAAACCCTTTAGATGTTCCACATCTTTCTCTTTCAATGACATCTCAATTTTTGCTATTGATCCCTGAGGGATCTTCCAACTAGGAAGAATCTCTTCTATGATCCAATTCTTCCACCATCGTGAACCCCAAGAATCAATTTGATTATATGCAGGCATGACACACACTTTTCTTTTTGAGAGAACCCAAGCGTCCTCTTTCGAATTTCTCAAGTGACTTTGATATATCTTTCTCCCTTTTGGGAAAGACAGAAAAAGATGCGGAAAGATCAACAAATTTTTATTGAAAGACTCGAAATATTCTTCCGATGTTTCATTTCTAGGTTCAGCATAGTTTATAGGTATAGGAAAGAGTTTCATCGAATAGAACTTTTTTCTTTCAATCATACTTTTCTGATTCACGTGATATATAAGGACTGGTAATGTAAGTAGTACTACACCTTTGATTGTCAAAGATTGATTGCTTCTTGAACCACGTAGATCGCGTAAAAGCAACGTACTAAGAATTCGAGAGTCAAAGAGCTTAATAAGACGTTCTCGATGGGAAACTATTTTCGTGAACAATCTCACCAAATTCAATTCGGTCCATGAATTGAATAAATATTGAAAGCTTCGTATTTCTTCCAATTTCAATATCCAGGATTTCAATTTTTGTCGTTTCATTCCTTTTTTACAATAATTACATTACAATAATGAAATAGTTTTTGATAGATCTCTATCCTTAAATAGATTCAATGACTTCGGTCTTTTCCATTCTATTTTTTTCTATAATATTGATAGAATATAGGTATTTATCTATATAGGTACATAGATCTATATATCTATTTGTTCTCTACCAATTTGAAACGAAACCATATTGGATCTATTGAAATAGAGTATCGAAAAAGATCTCATCTATAGTATATACTTTGGGTGATCATGAATAGAATGACATATAAATATAATATTGGCATAAAGAAGAGCTTGCGTCAACCACTAAGAATTCAATTGATTCTATATCAATAGATAGAAATACTTCTTGTTCATTTGAAATTGAAAATGACAAAGATGGATTGGATCCAATCCGTTTCTTTATGGGCGAACGACGGGGATTGAACCCGCGCGTGGTGGATTCACAATCCACTGCCTTGATCCACTTGGCTACGTCCGCCCCAGAAGAACCAATTGACAGTCTCTATCTACGGTCATTCCTTCCAAGAAGAAGAGAGTTTATTTCTAAGTTCCGACGACGAACTAATGGCAACCTCTGACAGAAAATGAAAGTGTTGCAAGATCGATAACCAACTTAGAACCAACTCTCGAACAATTTGTCATATACCTCTGTCAAATGTGCTTGACATGAATTGAATGGGAGAGAATGTCCGACCAATATCAATTTTGAGTTGATACTCATGTTAGACGATGTGCTCGTATTATAGAATACGATTGGCTCTTCTCTTCACGATGATCTCTAGCATCCATGCCATCCATATGAGACCCATATATTAATATGACCAATGTCTAACAAACAATATCAGTGGGTAGAACAGCATCGAACGGAAAGAAGAGTACCAAACCTTTCATTTTAAAGAAGAGTACCAAACCTTTCAATAAAAAGAAAGGTTTGGTATTGTCTTTTCGGCGATTGGGACGAACTAATGATCAGAGTC